GTAAGTAAAGTATATTATTAAAGTAGTATATTATAAAATAAGGTATATTATAATTATATGCGCAATAATAATATAATAAAATAATCAATCTAAATCTAAAAAAAAAAACAAAAATGAAATCTCGAAAAAAATGAAATTCCGACTAAGTCTTTGACGAAGGGAATCCAGACTCATTACTATTTCGGCACACGACAAGCAAGTATGTGTACAATTCCTTGTCGTGTGTCGAAGACCGGGAAGTCAACGAACCCCCCCCACCTAGAATCGTTTGTTCCCCTCATTTATCGTCTCTTTTCGTTATATTCCCCGCTTAGTCTAGTCTAGTCTAGTATCTAGTCGAATTTTATTCTAGAATCGAATAGAAAACTTTTGATACACTCTATGAAATTGAGGTATCATATGATATTTGATAATAGTGACATCATCCCAATTTCGATCGAAAAAAAAGTAAAAAAAAGTCAAATAGTCCTCTTTGCAATAGATATATTCTAACTAAGAATGTAGTACAAGTAATTCCAGACTTCTCGTAGATGTAGAAAAATAGTATAAACAAAACAAGAGCCTTCTTATAATTTTTTTATTTCTTGATCATCCAAAACTGTCAAAGAATTATCAACAAAAATTTTGTTCTTGTTACGAACTTGATGTTGATAAATCCACGAATCTAGAAATTCATTTCGGACAATTGAACCTTCTCGAACTGTTTCTTTTTAAGAACTAAAAAGATTTGTGCCAAAATAACAGATGCAAAGAAGAACAAAAGACCTTGTACGCGCAATGGGTCTTGAAGTACTATTTCTGCATCTCCTTGACCAAATCCACCCACATTAGGATTACTTGTTAATGGTTGATCAAGTTTGATAGATTCACCCTCTGAAACAAGAAGTTCTGGTCCTGGAGGGATAACATCAACCACTTCACGTCCATCCGAGGCACCCACTATGGTTATTTCGTATCCACCCTTTTCTTTTCGAAAAATTTTCTTTACTATACCGGCTGCTGTAGCATTATAAACTGTATTATTACTCTTGCTTCCGTCAGGATAAATCTGGCCCCTCCCCCTGTTACCACCTACATATATCGGATATTTTAAGAAGTGAACATCTTTCTTAGTAGTAGGGTCCGGGGAAAGAATCGGAAAGGTGATTTCACTATATTTTTGCCCAGGAACAGGACCTATCACAATAATATTTTTTTTATTGGGGCGATAGCTCTGAAAAGAAAGATTGCCTATCTTTTCTTTCATCTCGGGAGAAATACGATCGGTCGGGGCTAATTCAAATCCCTCAGGTAAAATAAGAACAGCCCCCACATTCAAACCCCCCTTTTTGCCGTTAGCAAGAACCTGTTTTAGTTGCGTATCATAAGGAATTCGAACAACGGCTTCAAATACAGTATCAGGAAGAACCGCTTGTGGAACCTCAATATCCACGGGCTTATTAGCTAAATGGCAATTGGCGCATACAATACGCCCAGTTGCTTCTCGTGGATTTTCATAACCTTGCTGTGCAAAAATGGGATACGCATTTGAAATGGATGACCGAGTTATTATATATATCATGACCGATATGGAAATGGATCGAGTAATCTGTTCTTTTATCCAAGAAAAAGTATTTCTAGTTTGCATGGTCCAATCAATCGTTGATCCCGAAAATTTCTACAATAAATTGGGTAGGTTGCTAGTATAGTTCCCTATCCACGATTCTGCTATTTACCTTACTGAACTGAATTTACTGAAATAATATTACTAGAATGTGGGATAAACTCCCCGCCTTGGGTGGGTAGAAATAGAAGGAGTAAGTACGATTTTGAATGCTTTGATTATGTACGAAGTAAGAAACATTATAATTCTAAATTCTAATTGGATTAATATCCGTATATCGTTTTTCTTTTCAATCATTCATTGAATGATAAATCACTACAAGCGATGGGGATACACGATTTAAATAACGGAAAATGCCATATTTTAAAATTGTATCTAGAATGACTGGAAAAGTGGAAACAAGACCAGATATAATTTGATCGTTATGCGCAAATCCAAAATCTTTGTAGATAGAGCCAATCATTAGTTCCCAACCGTGGGGTGAATGAAATCCGATACATAAATCGGTTAATAAAAGAATAGAAAAAGCTTTTATTGTGTCGCTTAAGTTATATAGGAATTCCTGAACCCAAGAGTTAAGAAGAATAAGTTCTTTATTTCCCAGAATAGAATACCCACTTAGAATAAGTAAACAGATTATATTTGTCGAGAAGTGCAAAATCATATGGATACAATCCTCATTGTGCATCTTGATCAATTGAATCATTTCATTGTGGATTCCTATACGAAGCTTTTGTAGATATGTTTCCGGGTATTCCTTTATCATTTCGTCCAACAAAAGGAGCTCCTCTAATTCGATGAATTTTTCTAGAAGACCCCTTTCTTGAATATCATTCAAAAAAGTTTCAGATTGATTAATATTCCACCAATTAGTAACCCAAGATTCCAGACTTTTTTGAAATGATAGAGAGATACACCAGGGTAAAAATACTATAGATACAAGATATAGAAAGGGAATAAATGCTCTCTTTTTTTCCATTTTTTTTCATCTATAAATTGTTACCGAACCCGTCGCGCTCGTCGACTCTATGCGACCTAGTATTTCTATGAAACATGAGTTCTATTATTCTATTACAAAGTATCGAATCCATGAGTCTATTTTCTGTTTTTTTTGTTCTAATTTGTTAATTAGTCCTTGAATCTTGAAAAAACACAAAATTTAGAATAAAGAATCCACTCTGAATTCGAATGAATAAACAAAAAAATCGTGTTTCCAGATATTGCAATTGGTCCATCCAATTCGAAGCAATTCCTTCCTTTTAATGAATACGTGGGACATCCACTTCAATTAATGAATATTATTTTGATTTCAAGACGAGAGAACTTACTTGACTACCAAAATATCAATAATATCAATCAAATCTTTGGAAAAATTTCACAAGTTACCCCTAGCACAAAATAACGAATTGAGGGTCTGAATGTGATGATCAAAAATGGGTAGCAAAACAAAACAAAATTCGAATAATAAAATTCTCGTTATAATTATAAGAAAGCCAATTGTTTGATCATTAAAGAGAACAAAAGAAAGAATAAAAATAAAACGAAAGATTGCTAAATAATATAAGAAAAATACAGGATTTTTTTGTATTGTATCTAACCTATCAATTCTAACTACTGGGCCTAAAGAAAGTTATTTATTTCGATTTGATATATGGAATGAGTCCATTATTATTTCTATTTTTTACTTTTTTTTTATTACTGTTACTGAATTGAATTGAGAATTGAGTTGAGTCGATTTCCATACGAATAAAAAACCCCTTTTTGCAGACAAATTTGTAAACAAAAAAAAATTCTCCTTTTGGTTTTTATGTATACCCGTATACGTCTGTTTTGACCCGAATGGGTGTTCTGATTTAATTTCCGTTATTTACCTTACTTAAGGTACGCCATATAAAAAAGGATTGTAGATTTTTTATTTTATTCCGAGCTGAGAAAGAAAGCATTCATTTCAAAATACTTCATTCAATTGGTACACGCAGGAAATAGGCCAATTCAGCAGCTTTTTGTTCAATTTCTCGTGGAGTAAAATTCTCATCAGTACGGGTCAAGGGAATGGCCCCCTGACCTCTGATTTCCAGATAAAGGACACGACGAGTATAAATACCCTCTTTAAGTTCTATTCTAATGGACTGAATATCTTTTATAAGAAATCGGAGGAAGATGCGACGATTTTTTCCAGGAAATCCCCAACGAAAAATACATACTATTCCTTCTTTTCTATCGAATCGATCATAACCACTACCTACATTCCAAGAAATTGTACACCACAAATAGGAGCTAATAAAGAGGCCTGCGACCCCATAGAAAGACATCACGATCCCTTGTGGAAAAAAAATAACTTGCTGGGGGGGGAATAAAGATATCAAATTCCTACCAAGATAGCTGGAAATTCCAACTAATAAGAATCCTAATGAACCTAAAAAAAGGATAAATGCCCAGCAGAAATTACTTATTTTTCTAGATCCCGTTATAAGCTCTATCCATATACGTTCTGATCGCCAATTCATAGTAGATCGGGTTGCATTTTATTTGAATTGAAAGAATATCCCAAATGAATTTGACTTTCCTTATTCTTTTTATTTCCGATGTAACTCTCTTCAACTAGTACCATTCTGATGTGAATCTTTACTTTTAACTAGTTAGATCAAAAATAATAAATCTACCCCTAATGTCATGTTTCCGCATGCACATGCATAAGGGCTCCTTCGTTTATGTTCGGAAGAAATCACGTGGTAGACCATTCTGCTAAATAGATATCTGTTTTATGATTCAAGTCTAAGTCTTGAAAAATTAGATTTGGCCCACAGGATCTAAACAATCTTGTTTTTTTGAACATGAAGGAATAAAGAAGCCATTGCAATTGCCGGAAATACTAGGCCTACTAGGGGCACAAAAATAGAGGGAAAGTTGATAGTTGTCATAGAATGGGTACCTCGATTTACTATATTGTACCTGTTTGTTATATTTTTTTTGTTATTATGTTATTATATTAATAAATTAATTCGAATTCGAATTCTATATCTATAGAAGTAGAAGTAAGTAGAGTATATATAATAAGTGCAAGGAATGTAGAACTAAAAAAATAACCTTTCCACATATAATATATGATAATCGACTTTATTATTCTTCATTTTTTCTTCTTTCTTTTGCTTCTACTAATTCAATAAAAAAAATAGATGGATTTTAAATAAGGAAAAAGGGGATTCCCGGAAAATCCCGAAAGAGGAAAAAAGTGATTTATGAATTATATACATATGTCAAAATGGAAAAAGGGAACATGAAATTTTTTTTATTTGACAGATTTCGCAGAAGGAAAAAAAAGGTAAGAAGTCCTTCTTTTTTTTCCTTCTTATTGATAGGGGTTTCCTGATTAGTAATCGGAAATATAATGAATATATATTCTATATTCATTATATTTTTTTATTTTTTATATTCTACAAATAGGGCGTCGCCAGCTAAAAACTTCAATCCTTCTAGTTTTTACTTTGATTCCGATAAACCAAATACTTTGATTGAATTGACACAAATAATTGACCCTAATGCTTGGCTTGGGTTTTATTCAAAGGAAAAAAACCGTGCAGCTCAAGTAACTCACTTAGAGCGCTCTTTAAAAGATTACGTGGTAAGACTGGATCGAATAAACCCTTTTCGAATAAATTTTCGGTTGTTTGTGCACCTTCGGGTACTTCCTCCTTCAAAACTTCCTCAATTACTCTTTTACCCGCAAACGCAATTTCGGCGTCTGGTTCGGCAATAATAATATCCCCCAACATACCAAAACTGGCTGTCACACCACCACTAGTGGGCGATGCAAGAATTGATATATATAATAATTTTTTTTCGACCGGTTTATAGTGATAGTCGTACAAGGCAGAAGATATTTTAGCCATTTGCATTAAGCTCACAATGCCTTCTTGCATCCGTGCCCCTCCAGAAGCACATACTATAATAAGGGGTAGTGAATTTTTGGTAGCATATTCAATCAACCGGGTGATTTTTTCACCTACTACGGCTCCCATAGAACCCCCTATAAACCCAAAATCCATAACACCAATTGCTAAAGGAATACCGTTTAGTTCACCTATACCTGTTTGAATAGCTTCAGGTAACCCGGTCTCGTCTTGGTAAGAATCATAATAATCTATATAATTTTTATCCTCTTCTTCATCATCTTCGGGCTCAAAATAATCAGATTCTGCGAACTCTTCTTCATCAAATTCTTCTTCATCAAATTCGAATTCAAAATCATTAGATTCCTTGGACTCTTCTTCCTTGGACTCTTCTTCCTTGGACTCTTCTTCCTTGGACTCTTCTTCCTTGGACTCTTCTTCCTTGGACTCTTCTTCCTTGGACTCTTCTTCCTTTTTCGAACCTTCCTTATCTTTTTCCGAAATTTCTTCTAACCCGGTCTCTTTGGGGGATAAATCCATATGGTCCCGATAATATCTCCCTTCCAATCCAGAAGAATCACTAGAAGCTGCGGACTCTTCTTCTCTTTTCGATCCTTCCTTTTCTTTTTCGGAAATATCTTTCTTGACAGGATACGTAACATCCTCTGAATCCATAAAAATATAAGCAAGAGGGTCTTCCTCCTCTTTATATACGTTAATACCATCCATTGGGCGTGCTGAATCTCCAGAAGAGTCTTTATCAGGATCATGACCAGGTGGATTTTGACAGTATCCATCCCCCTCTTCATTTTCATTACCACCCCTTCGACCCAATAAATCTCCAGAAGAAGCCTTATCCGGATCCCGAGCAGTTCGGGGTCGACAATCCTCATCCCAATCAATATGATCTTTTGAATCCTTCGGGAAATCAATCTGATCTCCGGAAGAATCGGCAGAAGAATCTCTATCAGGATCAAGGTCAGTTGGATTTTTAAAATACTCATCCGGATCCATATCATCTCTAGAATCCGGATCAATATGGTCTCTAGAATCCTTAGCAAAATAAATATGATGAATAAGATCTTTTGAGTCTCTTCGGCCCGATAAATCTCCAGAAGAATCTTCATCAGGATCAAGATCAGTTGGATTTCGAAAATCCTCATCTGGATCAATATCATCTCTAGAATCACTCGCAAAATCAATATGATCTTTTGAATCCTTCTGGAAATCAATCTGATCTCCGGAAGAATCTGCAGAAGAATCTCTATCAGGATCAAGGTCAGTTGGGTTTTGAAAATCCTCATCCGGATCCATATGATCTTTAGAATCCCTCGCAAAATCGATATGATCTTTTGAATCATAAATCTGATCTCTGTAAAGATCTTTTGAATCATAAATCTGATCTCTGTAAAAATCTTTTTTATGTTTTTCATCAATACCTTCAAAGGATTTGTGCATACCAAGGCAAAAAGTTTTCGAAAGCTCGGAAAGAACCCTAAACCTATCCCTTTCGCCAATTTCGCTAAAAATAAGGAAAAAATCAAGCTCATTTTTGTAAGATTCCTCCATCTCATTTTTGTAAGATTCCTCCATAAATTTGTAAATCCCAGAAACACTTTTTGGAATTTTCCTAAAAAAAGTAAGGTCAAGATAATCATAACTAATTTGTTTTTCACAAGAATCAGATAAAAGCGAAAATCCAATCCCCAGGCTGCCAGCTTCTTGACAAAATTTGAGGCAATCCATCTCGTGTTTGGGAAAAGATTCAAAAAATTCGGACAGATCAATCCCCAATTTGGAACAAGATTGTTCCAATCTGGGAAGATCCACCCGATTTTCGAAAAAAAGCTTATAAAATAAGGGAGAAATACTACAAATATTTCCGCAGGGCAGACGAAAATAGTAAATCTCAATCGCATTATTGCCCAAAAGTTTCTCATTAAATTCTGTCTCAAAAGCTTCAGAACACAATTCCTCGTCTTTGAAATACGGCTCATAATCCTTGGAAAAAAATTTACGAAAAGCATCTTCATCTGATTTATAGTATTTTGAAAGTATCCAGCAAATTTCAAAATGAACAAGCCCACCTTTTTTGGCGCATTCCTCGAAAAAACCAGAATCCCTTGTATCATATTTCGCACACCCGAAAAAAATTTGGAAAGGGCTAATCTCCCCTTCGTGGAGTTCCTCGAAACAATCAGGTCTATCAATCCCGCATTTGAAACAATACTTATCATTTTCGCGATCCCGCTCCTTGTCGGCATTATTTAGTATTTCAACGAATACAGAATTCTTACTATAATAACCCATAAATTCTTTTAAGAATTCTTTGTAGTTAATTTTTTCATAAAAAACTTCTCTATCAAATTCAATTGGATCCCTCGAAACCATGTCTTCATCCATGGGAATCCAAGTGCCTTTATCAATCAGAAGCGCTAGCCTATCCCCACTATTCATTCTTATATGAATTCCACAATTCTCGCAGATTCTCGCTGCATTTAAGGGGTCTTCTTTGTAGTGCAAACGATAACAATTGTCGCAGTGATACCACAAATGCGCAAATTTTCGCATGGGGTCCGTTTCCGTTATATTCTCTGTTCCATCAGTTTGCTCATTTACGTCCCGTTCCAGATCCCGCTTCTCCATATTATTTACCTCCTCTCCCGGGTTTTTAGTTAATATAATATTATCAATTCCCCTATTTTCGGGGATCCATCCAAGACTTTCTGTATCACTTATCCTGGTATCCTCCGCGCTAAAATTCTTTTCATCAAGAGAACCCGAATTTTCTGTTGCTTCAGTGAGGAATTTATACTTATGTCCTAAGTTCCTTTTTAATTCCAAGAAGGGTAACCGCCCTTTTTTTACAAAAGGTTGGTTTATCAAATTGAAAATAAAAGTCATAGTTATTAGAACCCCCTAATTTCTGTACTTTTATAAAAAATAGAAAGAAGATAAGAGATATTGTTTCTATATTTATATAAAAAAAAATTACCTTTGTCAAGTAGTCGGTAATTTTTTCCATCTATTTGTTTCTATATTTATATAAAAAAAAATTACCTTTGTCAAGTAGTCGGTAATTTTTTCCATGGTAAATTTTACCCTTAGGGCTATACGGACTCGAACCGATGACCTTTTCGGTAAAACGGATCAATCAAACGGATTATTATAAAAATGTGATTTAGTTTCAAGGACCCAACATGCATTTTTTTTTTTTGCATTGGGCTCTTTCATTAACTAATGTAAATATCAGCCAGTCCGCCATCTTTTTTCTATCAAGAAAAAATATGGTTCCATGTACTCTACTTCATTATTTACTTGACCTTTGGTTCATAAGCACTACCAAAGTGTTTCAAAGAAGAGTTTTATCTTGACGTAGGTGCGCCTTTGGCATCGATTATTTAAAATCTTAAATAGAGCCTCCGTCGTTCGGCTTAAAAAATCCAATATGAAAATTTGTACGCCTTAAAGTTCATAGGACGAAAAGAGATTTTTTGAGGCCCTTATGCTCATTATGCCTAGCATTGAATACCCTCGGAATCCACCATATCAAATCAAGATATGAAATTAATACAATACAATAATGGGGTCTATTTAGCGACTAAACGAGCACCTGAATCGAACCGAACTAGAACTAATTGTCAGGCTATTATTCTCTTGTTTTTTTTTTTCTCAAAGTCATAGAGTAAGACATGGATTTAGCAAGCTTTTGATTGCACGGCGGACTTCCTTGAAAAACATTGGCGCTCGTGTAAACGAGCTACTCTACCAACTGCGCTATAGCCCTTGTGTTGTGCTACATATTTTTTTTTAGCATTCGGATAATTATTTGTCAAGATTTCTATTCCACGATTCAACATCATAGCTCTTCGGTCTGTTTGTTTGATTAATATTGCTTATAAACACTATTCCATTTATAATCCATCTATAGCGAGGGTTCCCTTTGTAATGATAAACGACCTACTTAACTCAGTGGTTAGAGTATTGCTTTCATACGGCAGGAGTCATTGGTTCAAATCCAATAGTAGGTAAAACTTATTATATACCGTCGACTCCGGTATCTAATAAGTTTTTATACTCACCCTCCGATTATTAAGACTATATATAATCGACTATATAAATTTATAATCTTATAATTCTGAATTTTTATATTTTCTATTTCTTTTTTTTTTTTTCGTTGAACCAGAATCCTATTTTTCGTTGTATTTTATTTTGTTGATTCAATCAAATAAAAAGAAAAATAGGATATCTTCTCTATATAGATTCTATAGATAAAAAGTGTATAAACAAAACCTCTTTTGATTATTTGGACGCACCAACTAGTTACGAAATCGTATTGGTAGCCTCTACTCGTGTCTTAGCTCGTCTGAGAGCTAGATTTGCTTCAATTATTTGTCTCTTTCCTTCGGCTTTACTCAAGTTAGCTTCTGCTTTTTCAAGAGTTTGCTGGGCTTCTTGTGGATCAATGTCACTACCCCTCTCAGCCTCATTTACTAAAACAGTGATCTCATTATTGCCTATTCTAGCAAAACCGCCCATCAGAGCCATTGTTAACCATTGTTCGTTAAGGCGTATTCTCAAAATCCCTATATCTACAGCTGTGGCAATAGGAGCGTGGTTTGGTAATACGCCGATTTGGCCACTATTAGTAGGTAAAATTATTTCTTTTACTTCGGAATTATAAACAATTCGATTAGGAGTCAGTACACAAAGATTTAGGGTCATTTCTTCAATTTGCTCTCCATTTCTAAGTTCATAGCTTTCGCGGTAGCTTCATCGATGTTACCTACCAAATAAAAGGCCTGTTCAGGGAGACTATCTAATTCTCCGGAAAGGATCAATTGAAACCCTCTAATTGTTTCTGCTAGGCTAACATATTTTCCCGGGGAGCCCGTAAATACTTCTGCTACGAAAAAAGGTTGTGATAAAAAACGCTCAATTTTTCGTGCTCTTGCTACGGTTAAACGATCTTCTTCGGACAATTCGTCCAACCCAAGGATAGCTATAATGTCCTGAAGTTCTTTGTAACGTTGTAAGGTTTGCTTAACTCTTTGCGCCGTTTCATAATGTTCCTCGCCAACGATCCGAGGTTGGAGCATAGTTGACGTTGAATCTAAGGGATCCACTGCTGGATAGATACCTTTGGCGGCTAATCCTCTTGACAGTACGGTAGTGGCGTCTAAATGTGCAAATGTCGTGGCAGGAGCGGGATCGGTCAAATCGTCTGCAGGTACATAAACTGCTTGAATCGAAGTTATGGACCCTTCTTTTGTAGAAGTAATTCTTTCCTGTAATGAGCCCATTTCGGTACTAAGAGTAGGTTGATAGCCCACAGCAGAAGGCATTCTACCCAATAAGGCGGATACTTCAGATCCTGCTTGTACGAAACGGAAGATATTGTCGATAAATAGAAGTACGTCTTGTTCATTAACATCTCGGAAATATTCCGCCATAGTTAGGGCAGTCAATCCAACTCTCATACGTGCTCCCGGCGGTTCATTCATTTGACCGTAGACTAGAGCCACCTTTGATTCCGCAATATTTTGTTCATTGATAACTCCGGATTCTTTCATTTCCATGTAAAGATCATTTCCTTCACGAGTACGTTCACCTACTCCGCCAAATACGGATACACCCCCATGAGCTTTTGCAATGTTGTTGATCAATTCCATAATGAGTACTGTTTTACCCACTCCAGCTCCCCCAAATAGTCCGATTTTTCCTCCACGTCGGTAGGGGGCTAAAAGGTCTACCACTTTAATTCCTGTTTCAAAAATAGATAATTTAGTATCTAACTGGGTAAAGGCGGGCGCAGATCTATGAATAGGAGATGTTGTGCGAGTATCTACGGGACCTAAATTATCAACAGTCTCTCCAAGTACGTTAAAAATTCGTCCGAGAGTTGCTCCACCGACTGGAACGCTTAAAGGAGCTCCTGTGTCAATAACTTCCATTCCTCGCGTTAGACCGTCTGTAGCACTCATAGCTACAGCCCTAACTCGATTATTTCCTAATAATTGTTGTACCTCACAGGTCACATTAATTGGTTGACTCACAGTATCTCGACCCTTAACTACCAGAGCATTGTAAATATTCGGCATCTTACCTGGAGGAAAAGCTACGTCCAGTACCGGACCAATAATTTGAGTGATACGCCCCAGCTTTTTTTTTTCAAGTGTGGAAACCCCAGGACCAGAAGTAGTGGGATTGTTTCTCATAATATATAGTTCATAATATATAGTTTTTTAAAGTAACTATGTCGAAATTCTTTGCAAAAATGAAAATTATCGAATCCAAAATAAAATAAATGTCCGATAGCAGATTTCTTAATTAAATAAGAAATTAATTAAGAAATAGGAGTTAGCACTCAATTTTTTTTGGTACCATCCAAAGGAATCCAATTCAATTGTTCACTTATTCCATTTTTACTTATTCTAGTCAATTTCAATGAGTGAATTCTCAAGTTCACTCAACTGATTTTCAAAAAAAAAAAATATCAAATGGATGAACAAAAATCTTGAGAAAGTCTTTTATTTGTCTATCATTATAGACAATCCTTTCGATATTATCTACGAAAGTCGAACTCGAAACTATATTTAAATATTTAAATTGAATTTATGATTCATTATTTCTATCGCACTGGAACTAAGTTCTTATTTAGTATATTGATTTATGTCCAGCCTATTCCTTTACCCTTTCCCGATAGAATTCCGCGTATTTTCACATCTAGGATATACATATACAACATATCTCGTTGTCAAGAGTGAATTTCGAATTATTTAGGTCTTTCGATTCAAAAGGGGGTAAGAAATTGGAAACTTGAAAAACAAGGGTTGGGTTGCGCCATATATATGAAAGAGTATACAATAATGCTGTATTTGGCGAATCAAATACATGGTCTAATAACGAACCATTTTGATTAGTTGATAATATTAGTTGAGAATTTTATGAAAGATTCCTGTAAAAGGTTTCATTAAGTCCTGATTTTTGTCGAGTAGACCTTGTTG